AATTGAAAAAACCACCCAATCGTTCGAGTCTTTGCTTTGGAATCTATAAATTATACGTCCTTTGGTTGAATCATAAGGACTTACCTCAATTTTTATTCTATTTCCTGTTAGTATACGTATAAAACTACGTCGAATCCTTCCCGAAAAAAAAAAAAACAGAATCAGATTTTCATTATCTAAAAGAACCCGGAACATACATACCATTGGGAAGTGGTTCAGTAATTAGAACCTCATGAATCCGTTTTTGTTCTTTCATTCCCGGTAAAACTGCCTTGAAGTATCAACTAATGTAAGAGGGGTAATATTAGAAACCTGCCCTTTCGCTTTTTTTTTTTTTCACAAATATGAAAGTTCCGCATATAATATAATTCGGCTATTAGAAAGATTACCATATATAACACAAAATTTCTCCGCCGATTCCTTCTATTCGAGCCTCTCGGTCTGTCATTATACCTCGAGAAGTAGAAAGAATTACAATCCCCATTCCGCCTAAAATTCTAGGAATTCGTTGATAGTTAGAATATATTCGTAGACCGGGTCGACTGATCCGTTTTAAATTTAAAACAGTTCTATACGGTCCTTTCCTATTCCTTCTATGTCGTAGGGTTAAAACCAAAAAATATTTATTGTTTTCCTGATGTTTTCTCACATTTTCAATAAAACCTTCTCGTAAAAGAATTTTAACAATATTTTCAGTGATGTTAGTAGATGGTATTCGAACTGTTCTTTTTTTATTCATGTCAGCATTTCGTATAGAGGTTATTATGTCAGCAATAGTGTCTTTACTCATGATAAACTAAGATTATTGTTGCCCCCGAATTTTGATATAATTAACATGCTCTTTTTTTTTTTTTTACTTCTGAATTATTAAATGTTTATGAATTATTAAAGGTATATACGTGATATACAAACAATTTACTAATTAATCGATTTCATTCAAATACTATAACTATATCAGGGTCTTCCCTTATAATACTTCAGGTGCTAATGAAACTATTTTAGTGAAATTTAACTGTCTTAATTCGCGGGCGATCGCGCCAAAAATTCGGGTTCCTTTTGGATTTCCTTCGTGATCAATAACAACTGCAGCATTGTCATCATATCGTATTATCATACCGTTGTCACGTTTGAGTTCTTTACAAGTACGTACAATTACAGCTCGGATCACTTCTGATCTTTCTAGAGGTGTATTTGGTACTGCTTCCTTGATTACAGCAACAATAATGTCACCAATATGAGCATATCGTCGATTGCTAGCTCCTATGATTCGAATACACATCAATTCTCGGGCCCCGCTGTTATCCGCTACATTCAAATGGGTTTGAGGTTGAATCATATCATTTTTTTTATCGGTTTTTTCTTTTTCAATGCAAAGGTCGAAATAAAAAAAAAAAAAAAGAAATATTGTTTGTTCAAAACAAAAAAATAAACTTGCAATTGTTTTTTTTTTTTCATCCAAAAAACCTCTTTACTTTGGTTCTACATTCCTATCCCGAAAGAATGAATTGAGTTCGTATAGGCATTTTGGATGCCGCTATTGAAATAGCCCTTCTGGCTATATTTTCTGCTACTCCGCTCATTTCATAAAGTATTCTACCGGGTTTAACGACAGCTACCCAATATTCGGGAGATCCTTTCCCCGAACCCATACGTGTTTCTGTAGGTCTTACTGTAACTGGTTTGTCTGGAAATATACGTACCCATATTTTTCCACCGCGGCGTGCATTTCGTGTCATTGCTCGCCGCCCTGCTTCTATTTGTCTAGATGTGATCCAAGCGGGTTCAAGCGCTTGAAGAGCATATCTACCGAAGCAAATACGATTTCCTCGATAAGATATTCCTTTCATTCTTCCTCTATGTTGTTTACGGAATCTGGTTCTTTTGGGGTTATAGTTGATGGTTGTTTATCAATTCCATCCATCTCTACTACAGAACCGGACATGAGAGTTTCTTCTCATCCAGCTCCTCGCGAATTAAACGATTAAAAAATAATATACATGGTGAATAATATATGTATATGTAATCGTGTGATTCTTTGAAATTTCATCTAATCTATTTATTAGATTATTAGAATTTTTTTTGTTTTGATATTTTGATATATAATTAAACAGGTATTCTATTTATGGATAATGGCATTTTAGTATAACGTTATAATGAATCTTTATTTTGCCTTTTATTATCATATCGAATCGACTAAAATTTAGAAAAAAAAAAAAATTCGCGGGCGAATATTTACTCTTTCAACATTCAGTTGTAAGATTAGTCTATGACATGACTTCTCAGAATAAATGAATCAGTTTCTGGTTCCTTCCGCCATCCTACCCAATGAATCATTAGGATTCGTTTTCAATAGAATCTTATGCATTCACAGGTTCTGTCGTTCCCACCACTTCTCGATTAATGGTTAGGTCTGAATTCTATAACGGAGCCCCTAATTAAAAATTAAATTTGTTCTTGAGTCAACCTTCTCAGTCTTTATTGGCTCGGGGCTCTTGATTTT